AAATATAAATCCATAAATCTATATTAAAATGAAAGGTAATCCGATTCTATTTCTACAGGATCGAAGCGGAAGTTTATAAACTTTTCCCCTTTAATTCCTCGAGACTCTCCTTTCCATTTTTTGGTTCGAGTGTTTCAACTAACTAATTGGAATATATATGAAGTATTATATTAAAATTTGCAGGTATAGAAAAAAAAAAAAAACAAATGTGCCAGGAACCAGATTTGAACTGGTGACACGAGGATTTTCAGTCCTCTGCTCTACCAGCTGAGCTATCCCGACCATTCCCTTTTCTGGTGCATCATCTCCCCATTTTACGAGATAACTTGGGTTTGTGTCAATTAGTCAATCAATTAAAAAGATAAAAAGTCTTATTATTACAATTATATAGGTACTGGAATTTTTGGAGTCTTCAAAAAGAGGAACTCTGTATATAATTTTACATAAGTTTTATATAATATAATAATGTAAAAATATGGATTATGAATTACTCAACGGAGTACTACCTGCTCAAATAAAAGATATTTATTTGTCCGCCTATCATATATATTATTATTATAAGATTTGTGATAAGATAAAAAGAAATCCTCTTTTTTAAAAAAAAAAAAGGAAGAACATAACCATCTTTAACTTTAAAAAGGTAAAGCAAAAAAAGATAATTTGTTAAAAAGTAAAAAAAACTTTTGGGGATAGAGGGACTTGAACCCTCACGATTTTAAAAGTCGACGGATTTTCCTCTTACTATAAATTTCATTGTTGTCAGTATTGACATGTAAAACGGGACTCTATCTTTATTCTCATCTGATTAATCAGTTCTTCACAAGATCTATCAGACTATGGAGTGAGTGTGAATGTTTTCATGAATAAATATGGATTCCGCTTTTAACTTGGAATCAATTCACAACAATTCTTGCATTTTTAATTTCCTATTCTAAATCTCTACTATAATATAGAATATATATAAATATATTATTAAAATATAAAAAAAAAAATTTCGGGTTGTCATTAATCATTTCAGTACGTATATTCTTCACCCTTTTTCTTGGTTTGGAATTTAGACGGAAGAAGTCTTATACTTATAACAACACAGTCAACCCCATTTGTTAGAACAGCTCCCTTTGAGTCTCTGCACCTATCCCTTTTTTTCTTGCTTTCTTCATCCTTTATTTTGCTTTTGAAAAAAAAAGGAAAATAAAAGGAGTTGGCTCAGGATTGCCCTTTTTTTAATTCCAGGGTTTCTCTGAATTTGAAAGTTTTCACTTAGTAGGTTTCCATACTAAGGCTCAAGCCAATTAAGTCCGTAGCGTCTACCGATTTCGCCATATCCCCGTTATATTTTATAAAATTAGGATCCCAATGTGATGTCCCCCCCTTCCGTAACTCTCGCATTTTTTATATTTTATACAGATGAATATATCGAAAAAAAGTTTTTTCTTCTTCTTTTTTTTTTTTTTCTTATTTCTATTGGAAAGACTATAAATTTGAAACTTGCTTTGGTCTAATCCGAAATGATTCTATCATTTCTGTAGGTACAATTCAATATAGATGATTAGAGAACATATATACGCTTCTTTCCTTTATGCAGTTTGTAATACTCAAAGGATCGATTCTTTGTTTTTCGTCTTCGTCTCTGAAGGAAAATAGAAGACTATTTTTTTATATTAATTATTATAATCTATAATCTGGATTTCATTTTTCTTGATTTCTTTCTATTTTTTTTTTAGGTTTTCTTGGGGCAGACCCCTAAATAAGATAACTAAAAAAAATCTATTCATTATAGCTATAATGAAAATTTTCATAATGCATTTTTTTCAATTACTAGCCCTCATTTCTCATTATAATATAATTTATATATTAGTTAGTAGATATAATTTAGCTATAATAATGATATAAATTTCTATTTCAATAGAATTATATAATTCTAATTAAAAAATTTTTTATATTTAGATAATTTATATCATAAAAGAATAAAAATAAATAAGCTTAAACTAAGATAGAGTTTTTATGTATGTAGAATTTCTATTTCTCTGAGCCCGCTTAGCTCAGAGGTTAGAGCATCGCATTTGTAATGCGATGGTCATCGGTTCGATTCCGATAGCCGGCTTTTCCTTATTTTTTTCTTTTTTTTTATCAAAGAACAAATAATAATAATCAAAGGATGCCCTTTCCGTCGTCAAAAGGTTATTGATCTATTATGTGGTTGTGGTAGAAATTCCCAATTATGAATAAAAGTAAAGGGTTGAGCCTTGGCATAACAAATAATGAAAAAGACTCTTTCCTTTTATTTTTTACTTATACTTACATAGATTAATACAAAATCTAGAATATATAAATGGATGGATTTGTATATCATATATACAATACATCTTATCTTATTATTCATTGTAATATAATACATACTTCAGGAGATTTCGTTTCATTTATCATTTAGTTTTAATTTAGGTTTTTTTGTAAAATGAAATATATAAAATAAATTTAATAAAAAATAATAATAAAAAATAAAGAAAGGAGTCTTTATGTCGCGTTACCGAGGACCTCGTTTCAAAAAAATACGACGTTTAGGGGCTTTGCCTGGACTAACAAATAAAAGGCCTAGAACAGGAAGTGATCTTAGAGCCCAATCACGTTCTGGTAAAAAATCTCAATATCGTATTCGTCTAGAAGAAAAACAAAAATTGCGTTTTCATTACGGTATTACAGAACGACAATTACTTAAATACGTTCGTATCGCTAGAAAAGCCAAAGGGTCAACAGGGCAGGTTTTACTACAATTACTTGAAATGCGTTTGGATAACATCCTTTTTCGCTTGGGCATGGCTCCAACTATTCCTGGAGCCCGCCAATTAGTTAATCATCGACATATTTTAGTTAACGGCCGTATAGTAGATATACCGAGTTATCGTTGCAAACCGCAAGATACTATTACGGCAAAGGATGAACAAAAATCCAGAGCTCTAATTCAAAATTATCTTGATTCATCCCCCCCTGACGAATTGCCCAAACATTTGACTCTTGACCCATTGCCGTATAAAGGATTAATCAACCAAATAATAGATAGTAAGTGGGTCGGTTTGAAAATAAATGAATTACTAGTGGTAGAATATTATTCTCGTCAGACTTAGCCCTAACTAAAAAACAAAGCGAAAGGGTTCGAACAATCCGGCCCTTTTCAAATTGACTTAAGGATTAAAGTCAGGGGTTTGATAGGAATTTTATCCCACTCATAATATTTTTTCCGATCTCGAATCTAACTGTTATGTTCTAATAATGGTATTTAATTTTTTGTTGTTTGATATCTTACAGTTAGGAATGTTGGTAAATTAGGTTTTTAAAGTAAGGAAAGAGAGGGATTCGAACCCTCGGTAAACAAAAGCCTACATAGCAGTTCCAATGCTACGCCTTGAACCACTCGGCCATCTTTCCTATTATTTTATTATGACTCAAAAACCTAAAAAATAGCGAGACATTAAAATTAAAGATTAATATTATATTCGATTTTTACTTGGATAGGTATGACCAACCAGAGAATTCTATCTATTCTATAACTAATAGATAGATAAGTTTTTATAAAAAAGCTTTCCTCGAAGGATTCAAATTAAAAACATGTTTTTTTTTGTGAAAGTATCAAAATAGATAATATATTGATATTGATTGAATGATTGATTCATATTTGTTCATATGATGTTCCTACCCTTTACTTTTAATCAAATCGTATAGATAAATATCTGAGATTTCTATATCCATATATACCTACTTGATTAATTAAATCGCCGAATTGGAACAAATTAACGGATTGATGAGTTTAGGTTTTTTAGACTATGTATGATTAATGGATACTCTTCGACCACGGTTCGATTTATATTTAGATTTATATACTAGAATTCCGTAACTTAAAAAAAAAAGCCTTTTCGATGAAATTAGGAATAGTTCCTCCATTACTACATTTTATTTGGATGAATTCGAATGGAATTCCCCTATTTCTTCTTAATTCTTGAATAAATAAGTCATTTGTATAAGTCTAATAAGTAAAAAAGAAACAATATAATAATATATAATGTAAGTAGAAGTTTTTTATCTTTATTTTATGTTTTTTGTTTCGAACTGAATCCGTTTTTATGTTATTTCGTACTGTACAAATCCTTTGCTTGGGAAATCCTTTTTCCACAAGAGGTAATCAGACTAATTATAGAATGGATTGATACCTATGCCTAGATCGCGAATAAATGGAAATTTTATTGATAAGACCTTTTCAATTGTGGCCAATATTTTATTACGAATCATTCCGACAACTTCGGGAGAAAAAGAGGCATTTACTTATTACAGAGATGGTGTGATTTGATTTTTTTTTCTGTTTCTAGGTTGATGAGAAAGACACACGATTCGAAATAGAAAGAAGAAATAGTCTTCTATTCTTAATTAGAAAAAAGTCTACGCTTGTTAATTAGAAAAAAGTCTACGCTTGTTAATTAGAAAAAAGTCTACGCTTGTTGAAGGTGAAGTTTAGAAATAGAACAATTCCTTCTGTCGTGTATCCCCGATTGATGCAGCCTCAAATACTATGCTTCTCAATTTGAGTATTAGTATTGAGCGGAAGGTTACACCTGTGTGTTCTGTATTACAGGTCAGGTCAGTCCGACTTCTTAGTAATAGAGTTACAATAGGCGGCATAGGGGAAAAAGCACTACACCTAGCAATCGACAACACAAAAGCTTTGTTTAAAATGACTTACTAACTCCCTTTTCTTATCTGGATTGGGACTAACAAGAATGGTTGGGATAAGAAACATCCATCTCGTTGATACTTTGGATACCCGTATAACCATCAAAGACTGTTGAAGTTACTATTTCCTGGAAATTAGGAGGCGTTGAGAACAAAGTAATTGTTCGAGTTATCTTTTCTATATTAGTATCAAGGCATTTGATGTTAGTACAAGTTCTTGCGCAAGAAGGTTGGCTAGATATTTTTTTTAAACGCTAGCCCCACTCAGTTCATAATGAGATTAAACCCTGTTTATTATTCTATGTATTTTTGATGCTCATTATGCGTATTTAAAGGAGGAGCCGTATGAGATGCAAATTTCACGTACGGTTCTGGAACGGAGATTCTTTGAATCGAATGACGACCGTAACGGATGTCAGCTCAATCCGAAGGAAATTATGCGGAAGCTTTACAGAATTATTATGAAGCTATGCGACTAGAAATCGACCCCTACGATCGAAGTTATATACTCTATAATATAGGCCTTATTCACACAAGTAATGGGGAACATACGAAAGCTTTAGAATATTATTTCCGGGCACTAGAACGAAACCCATTCTTACCCCAAGCTTTTAATAATATGGCAGTGATCTGTCATTACGTGCGACTATCTCCACTATAGAAGGAAAAAAAAAAGGAAGACCCCCCCTCTTTTTTTAGTATTTACTAAAAAAAAATAGGCTCACTACATATGCATCGTCTAAAACGCCGATTTTTTGAGCTGTAGGAAAGAAATAAACTTCATAGAAATTAAAATATGACGAAATAAGATATGCCTAGATAGTTTTTTCAATGTCGTCTATGGATAAAAATTTTTAATTGATAGAGAGGAAGCACCGTAAAGATCAATTAACGAGGTTTTGGGCCAATACATTAAAAAAATAACTGCTTATTTATGCCTATAATATTAATAAGATATATAAAAGTGAGTAATTAACTTCTGTAATAGAGTTGATCCACTAACTAAGGTATTGAGCGGCGGTGTAGGATCAGATCCCAAAGATAGTAAGTCTTTTCTTTAGTACTTTTTTTATAAAGGAAAGTCTTTCTCAAAGATTCTATATAAATTTCGATATGAAATCGAGATAGTTACCTTGCCGAAAATACTAACAATAGGAGTAAATAAATACCTATACTTTATTCTTCTGCGGGTGGGAGAAAAGATAAAACTAAAATAAAACTTATTATTAATTATAAATCAAAAAATAATTAAATAAAAATGAAAGTTTGAAACTCATCTGATTAACCTCTTTTGGTTACCTCGAAGAGTGGGAGAGATCTATGATAAATCTCATTCCTTGTTTTCCTTTTTATAGGTAAAAAAAGGACACCAAAAGAATTGACTGCGGAGCCGTATGAGGTAGGAAAGTCTCAAGTACGGTTCTAAGGGAAGGAATTGACCCGCCTATTCCGACCGGGGAGAACAGGCCATCCGACAGGGAGATTCTGAAATTGCAGAGGCTTGGTTTGATCAAGCCGCCGAGTATTGGAAACAAGCTATAACGCTTACTCCTGGGAATTATATTGAAGCGCATAATTGGTTGAAGATCACGGGACGTTTCGAATAACATTTTTTTTTGGTCCATTAATAAAATGACATTTTTCTTCTGGGAAAAACTAATTAAAGAATTTAATTATATCCCTTATCAGATCGTTCTAGTTTATCTGAGATTTCGTAAGGATAACGAATACACGGATACAGTACATAATTTTTTTATTTCTTTTCATCTATTTCAAATATTAAATTCTTTAATTTTATAATAATTTCATTTTTTTCTATAATATAATATTTATAAAAAAAAAATGGAAATATTCGATACTAGTTGATGAGAGTTACATCGAAAACATAACAAAGTAAGGAAAGTGCAATTACTTTGGTGTCTTCTTTTAATTAATTATTATTAAATGGAATCAGATCTATTATGAATTGTCGATCAGAGCGTATATGGATAGAACTTATAAGAGGATCTCGAAAAATAAGTAATTTAGGCTTAGTCGTTTTTATAAATGAAAAAATTTTATTAGAAACTATATATATTAAATTTGAATGACTAAAAAATTGGGTATTTCTTTAGTAATGACTAAACGATTGTTAGTGCTATTTTAAATAGTTAGGATGAGAGTATTACTTATTATTAATTAATAATAAATTAATAATAATTTATATTTAATATAAAATTGATATATTGGATGGATATTGTATAGTAAAATATTTAGGATCTCGATATAATACTTTAGAATTGCGATAGGAATCGTCTAAGTTGCACAACAAAAGAGTTTTTAGCTTAATTCAAAAGGGATTTAGAATTAGAATCTTAAACCCCAAAAAGGGTCCGTTGGGCGCCAAACATCTATGTCATAATAGATCCGAACACTTGCCCTGGATCAACTTCCAGATCATAATTGCTCTAGTAAATAACTAAAAAAAATAGAGAGATGGGAGATACAAGTAAAATAAATTCATTTTAAATATCGCTCAGAGGTTCACCAATTATTTAAATATTGGCAGGTCTCTTTGTATGTCTTGTCCGGAAAGAGGAGGACTCAATGATTATTCGTTCGCCGGAACCAGAAGTCAAAATTTTGGTAGATAGGGATCCCGTAAAAACGTCGTTTGAGGAATGGGCCAGACCCGGCCATTTTTCAAGAACAATAGCTAAAGGCCCTGAAACTACTACTTGGATCTGGAACCTACATGCTGATGCTCACGATTTTGATAGCCATACCAGCGATTTGGAGGAG